AAATATTCCCCCGGAGTAGAACAAAAACCTAAAATAATTGAAAGGACCCATTCAGGAACAAGAAAATTACATCGTGATTTGAATTTTTATGAAACAATACATCAATGAGAAGTTAGTTCAATAAGTTACGAAAATTCTTTTTTTTTTTTTTTTACTTTTTATACATTATAGAATATAGGGAACGGGAAGGAGGCCAAAACTCATGTTAAAAAAAAAAAAAATGGAAGAAAAGCAAAACGCTTCATTAGAAAAACAGTTAGAAAAAAAAGAAATAAGACTGGAATCGACACATTGATTTTTTTCTCTTTTGAACCGTATGCATCCAAAGGTGCACGTACGGTTACACAGGGATAAAATTTTGCCCTAATCAACCGACTTCATCGAGAAAGACTACTTTTTTTAGGCCAAGAGGTTGATAGCGAGATCTCGAATCAAATTGCTGGTCTCATGGTATATCTCAGCATAGAAGATGCTACTAGGGATCTTTATTTGTTTATAAACTCTCCAGGCGGATGGGTAGTACCAGGAATAGCCATTTATGACACTATGCAATTTGTGGTACCCGATGTATATACAATATGCATGGGATTAGCAGCTTCAATGGGGTCTTTCATTTTGGTCGGAGGAGAAATTACCAAACGTCTAGCATTCCCTCACGCTTGGCGCCAATGAGTTTTTTTATAAAAAAAAAGAAGACTATGCCTTCGCTCTATCGAATATGAATCAAATAATAAAAAAAAAGAATAAGTAATAATAGCATGGCACTTCGAGTTCGATATGAGCAAACCATTATTGTTTTTTCCTAACATGAGATTTTGTATTGAGATAATAGTATGAAAAAGAAGGGTTATTACCAATTGGATCTTGATCTTATGTGTCAAGAGTTAATTTCAGCGTCACAAACCATTTTTCTTCCACACCAGAAGTCTCTTTCTTATCTTTATGTTATCAGAGAAAGAGTAAAAAAAAATGGAAAAATTTATTTTATCCTTCTTGGATCGTATCAAAAAGAAACTTTGGGATTGCTAAACCACAGACAAGATAAATAGATAAATTATATAAATTATATAATATATTAAATTATATATATATAATAAAGTAAAATAAAGCAACAGAACCATCATAGTATTTTTCTTTACTACTACGAAAGGAAGGGTGGTAAATGGATCATCTAAACATTTGGATCATATGAGTTATATTTCTTCTTTTCGATAGAAGAAATTCTATTGCAAAAGGAAAGGAAGAAAAAACAAATTCCATTGCAGAGCCGTATGCAATGTACAAAATATGCCCGTACGGTTGTTTAATTTCTTCTTGTTATTTTGATTCCCCCTTACTTTAATCAAATCGTGCGAGATACGCATAGAAGAATCGTTCATGATGTTATATCAATATCATCAGGGTTATGATTCACCAACCTGCTAGTTCTTTTTTTGAGTCACAAACAGGGGAATTTATCCTGGAAGCAGAAGAACTGTTGAAGGTTCGCGAAAACCTCACAAAAGTTTATGTACAAAGAACGTACAACCCTTTATGGGTTATATCCGAAGACATGGAAAGGGATGTTTTTATGTCAGCAACAGAAGCCCAAGCTCATGGCATCGTTGATCTTGTAGCGGTCGAAGATGAGAATACTGGAGATTATATATTTATATAAATATATAATTCCATTTCAAAATTCTAATTTTCCGTGATTTGATAGTTAATAGAAATCTTTCATAATCATCAACCATCAGGTTAAGATCGATAGGTTAAGATCGATCTAAGCCAACCCACTCTATTCTATCTAGAATGAGATTATATAGACACGACATGCCAACCATTAAACAACTTATTAGAAACGCAAGACAGCCAATAAGAAATGTCACGAAATCCCCCGCTCTTCGAGGATGTCCTCAGCGTCGAGGAACATGTACTAGGGTGTATGTGCGACTCGTTCAGTTCAGATCATGAGTTTGAAGAAATGAAAAAAATTTTTCCAGTATCAATGAACACTACCAATGAATAGGATAGATAGAGTGAAAGACCGCCATTTAATTTACTATCTAAATAACTATCTAAAAATGAGGATCTATCATTTACCTATTATATTATGTAATGTAATTTATGGTTTCTATTGGTGCAAATCCAATCACTCCGTTTTAGATGAGAAGCAATTCTCCATTGGTAGCAAATAGTTATCCATTAAGCGGAGGAAATAGTCTTATAAGAAGCAAAAGGGTTATGCTCCTATTCTTATTCTTGAAAAAAAAACGGACTAACAGGGTCAGCTACCTAGCCAACTTTCACTTTACAGAATTAAATGCCGTCACTGTATGGATAGCTTTTTTGTGAAAAGGACTATTACTTTCTAAATTATAATTAGAAAAAAAAAAATAATTCTAATTGAAAAAAGGATGGGGTAGAGCCAAAGAGTGTGAACTATACAAGTTCACAATAAAATTCGATGAAATGAAAGAAGAGGCTCCGGTGTATAGAGAGGACCTCACCGTTTAAAAAGTTGCCATAGAAACGAGGAAACCCACTATTTAGCAGCAGTAGAATTTCTTATTTCCAGGCAAGATACCCGGAAGTAAAAATTGTGGTCGGGAAGGTCATAGTAGCAAAAGCCATTGGAATTTATATTTTATATATCGGAAAAATCCGTTTTGCTATTAATCGACCGGAGGAAAAGTATGACTGAAAGAAGAGAAATACATTAGTTATTCAAGAAAGTTTCATTTGATTTAATGACCAGAGTTAAACGGGGATATACAGCTCGAAGACGTCGAAAAAAAAATCGTTTATTTGTATCAACCTTTATAGGGGCTCATTCAAGACTTACTCGAACGAGTACTCAACAAAGAATGAGAGCTTTGGGTTCCTCTCATCGAGATAGGAGCAGGAAAAAGAGAGATTTTCGTCGTTTGTGGATCACTCGGATAAATGCAGTAACTCGTGAGGATATGGTATCCTATAGTTATAGTAGATTCATACACAATCTGTACAAGAAACAATTGCTTCTGAATCGTAAAATACTTGTGCAAATAGTCCTATCAAATAAGATTTGTTTTGATATGATTTCAAATAAAATCATTAATCAATCAAATACAAATAAAGGAATAAAAGAATCTTAATAGAATATAAGAATATACTATACAGGAAACAAGAATGATTGAAACAGAATTTCCCGGAGTCCATTCTCCGGGAAGATAGAAGAAAAAGAAATTAAGATTTGAAATAAACGAGCATCTTTCAAAAAAAAAAAATTTATTACCCATTTTTCCTTTTTTATAACATTTTATAACACAAAAATCAACTCGGGATTCTAGGTTTTTCGAGCAAAACATTAATCTGAGCTTGAGTTCCTATTGGAGTTTTGAGGAGTATGTCTATTTTTTTTTGTTCTAGGACCTGTAGTTCTAGGGATCGACTTCCTTCTCTCCAATTGTTTCTCATTATTACGAAAAGGTAACGAAGATAAAATACGAGCTTGTTTTATAGCAATAGTAATTAATCGTTGTTGTTTCAAGGTCAACCTATTCATCCGTCTAGATAAGATTTTTCCTTGTTCACTAATAAATCGACTAATTAAACTCATGTTTCTATAATCGATTCGATCCCCCGATCCAATTGGGGGTAAACGCCTACGAAAAGATCGCTTGTATTTACGAAAAGGTTGTTTGTATTTATCCATGGTTTGCTTATTCCTTGTTTGTTTATTTCTTATACTTATATCTTATATATAATTTATATATAATTATATAATATTTAATATTCTTAATATATAATTTATAATTATAATAATATTTATAATTATAATAATATAATAAATAATAATAATTAAATAATTAGAATAATGAAATATTATATAATAATTAGAATATAAATAAAATAATCTAGAAAATACAATTCTACTTTTTTTTATTCATTTAAGATCCGACCAAAATAGGATTTGGTTTGTATTATCTATGTAAAGATGTCAAGTTCTTACTCTTCCCGCTCCTTGGAAAAATCACACATGCATTCTGTTCCATCTATTTCTTTATTTCCCCATGAATCATATATTTTTGACAATAGCGACAAAATTTTCTCAATTCTAATCGATTGGGTGTATTGTGTCGATTCTTTTGAGTAATATATCTAGAAAAGCCCGGCGATTCTTTATTGACACCCTTTCGAACACAACTGGTACATTCCAAAATCACTATAATTCTGATATCTTTACCCTTGGCCATGGACCTCCTTTTCATTTTGGATCGACTTAACTTTTTAACTCTCCTCATTTTTGTTTTTGATCCGAACCAAAAATAAAATAAAAAATATATATTTACTAACTAGAGATGGAATTTAAAAATATTATTATTATTAGAAGTCGAATGACTTCGAAGTACTATAATCTAAAACAATAAAGAAAGAGAGTCATATTCATTAATAGAAGTTCATTAATATAAGAATATTAAATATAGTAATAATTAAGTAATACAATTTTTTCTAACTAGGAATTATTCCTTTTCTATCCTAATTCCTAATCCACATTTCTATTTCTTTTATCCCAAATTATATCGTAGATTCACTGTATTTTGACTGAGGTTCGATACACTTTTTTTTCCTATCCTAAAGAAAAGGGGATCTAAATTGAAGCCATGTTACGTGGAATGGTATCTCAAATCTTCTTCATTTCTTCACATATCAATACAAGACAAGAATTAAATTAGAATTAAAAAAAGGGGAATGACAAGGCATCTGGAAATAAACGATTAATTTCTATCAATAGACCCGCTAAAGACCCAAACCATAGAGTGGTTAGCACAGGTGCCGTGGAGAGATATGTTTTTATATCTCGCATTTTCAATCCTCCTTCTTCTTTGATATTTATTTATTTTTTTTCTTTATTATTAATCATTATATTTATATTATATATTTATATTATATATTATATTATAAATATAAATATTATATTATATATATTATATATATTATTATATTATATATATTATTATATATTATTATTAATTATATATTTATATAATTATATATTATTATTATATTTATATTATTTATTATTATATATATTATATATATGTTATATGTTAAATATGTTAATAATATATATGTTATGTTATATATTATATATTGTTGATATGTTAATAATATATATGTTTATGTTATATTAGTTAGATATTAGTTATATTAAGTTAATTACGTTATAGTAAATATTAATATAATAATAATATATTTTTAATAATATATTTTTATAATATATTTTTAGATTTTAAATATTTTAATTATTTAATTTTAATATTAATTATTTATAATTTTATAATTATTTTTTTATTTCATTTTAATATTTTAATTTTCATATTTATTTTTGAATATTTAATTATATTTTTATATTTATATATTATATATATATATATTTTTTTAATTATAATTTTTAATTATAAATTATATAATTATATATTATATAATTAATAAATAATAAAAAAATTAGATTAAACATATGATTATATGAAACTAAAAAAAAAAAAAAAATGACAAGAACATTATACCTAATTCTACCTAATATATATATATATATATATATATTATATAGGTAGTAAGGTAGAGGAAAAATAGGTGAAAAACGAACGATGTAGAAAACAAGACATGGATTTTGTACAATGACACTGTACAACAATCTTAAAAAGGGATGTAGCGCAGCTTGGTAGCGCGTTTGTTTTGGGTACAAAATGTCGCGGGTTCAAATCCTGCCATCCCTACTATTCTTTCTCCTATGGACAGTTACAAGAGATTCATTGAGTAAGATCGGGTAAAATTGGACATAATTTTTGCATACTATATGTACACAAGACCCCCCCAAGGGTCAAAAAATATTTTCTTTACAATCGAATCTAATCTTATGGGATATAAGAAAACGCTCTTAGTTCAGTTCGGTAGAACGCGGGTCTCCAAAACCCGATGTCGTAGGTTCAAATCCTACAGAGCGTGATTCCGTTTATGTTATGTCGAATTATAATGAAATAACTTCACAAAACTAAAACAAAGTTTAATTGCAACTTTAATTTGACCTCCTCCTTGTAGGAGGTCAAATTACAAAAATAAAAGTTACTCAATCAAAGGTCCAACTGATCACCGCGTCTGTATTGTAAATATGCAGTTACAAATAATCCTGTTAAAGTAATAGGAATTAGACCTAAGACGATTCCAAATAGGAAAACTTCAATCATTTCAATTTGTTTTAGGGAATAAAAAGAGAGGTAAGATCTATCCCTAAATATTAATCTGAATTATCCGTGAATCTCAATGACCAGGAATTGGCAATTGACGCGGAAAGGAACCATAGAATACCGGAAATGAAATATGAATATTCAGGGGGCTTTTTTTTTTTTTTTTTATTGTTTATTTAATTTCATTCATTTCAGATAAGTCGTATCTTGTTCAAACCAATAAAGAGAGCTGCAGTTATAGTTGAAGCAGCCACTAAAAAACCGAAATAACTAGTTAGAATAAGCATGAAAGAGCTAAATTAGATATGTTCTTTTATTACATATGTGAATAAAACATTTACCTAAGTTTCAATCCATATACAATGGTAAGAAAAACTTATTGAAAGAATTAGTCTAGTTCCAATTGAAAATTCTTGATTCATCAGTCATTATAGATGGACACTAAAAAAAAGATAGATATAGGTAATATAGGCGGAAAAAGGGATTCATCAACTGTGCCATTGACCGATCCTGTGATTCCGAATCAACAGATTCCTTGTGCAATATTCCAAAACTATTTAAGTTTAAGTAATTTTTTAATAGAAATAGAATAAAACAAAAGAATTGAATTCGAAAATAACCTACATTTTTCTCATTTTTTTTTTTCAATAGATCTAAGGGCTTGATATTCCCTTTTACTTTTTTAATTTGAACTCATTGAATTCTGTACAGTAATATAATAGGTTGGTTCATTGCCCATTAGATTTGGAAAGATAAAATTGTACCATGATCTAAAAAAAAAAATATGAACCACGAAGGGGATTTATAGATTTTACATAACATACCATTCAAAATCTTTACTTTCTATTACTATGATGAAGCCGCTAATGTAAACCTTACTTAGATCTTATATTCTAAATTATAAGGAAACGTATATTTATACATAGACAAGGAAGATATAGCATTTCCTTTCGGTACTTATTGATACTGCGTTGCTGCGTTAGAGAAAGGATAGCTATACTGATTTGGTCTACTCTAAATACACCTTTGGTGTATAATTGACGATCTCACAAAAAAGCAGTAGTTTTAGATTTACTGATTCTATCTTTCACGAAATCGGCCACCCCCCCCCCCCTTTTTTTTTTAACATACAAGAATTTATGGAGCTCGGCATGTCTGGAAGCACGGGAGAACGTTCTTTTGCTGATATTATTACTAGTATTCGATACTGGGTCATTCATAGCATTACTATACCTTCACTATTCATTGCGGGTTGGTTATTCGTCAGTACGGGTTTAGCTTATGATGTTTT